GCCGGGCTGAAAAAAACAAGTTTTTTGAATTCTATAATTATTCTAGAATTTATTCGAATTTATTCTATAAATTTTCTATATATAATATATAGAATATATATAATAGAATATGTTATATGTTATATAATAGAATATATAAATAATCTATAGAATTCTATAAAAATTCTAAAAATTCTATAAATAGAATCTTTTTTATTGTTTAATAATTTAATAAATATAATAAATATATTCTAATATTATTTATAAGTTATTATAATATTCTAATAAATTAGAATAATTTATACTAATTTAATTTTAATAATCTTTTAAATCCTTTAATTAAACATATATTTATTATTTTATTATTTATTATTTATATTATTTGTTTATGTTTTTTATTATATTCTTTTTTTTTTATAATTCTAAATTTGAATTATTAAATTAATAAATTATTAATAAATTTAATTCATTTTTTATTTTAATTTTCTAATTTCTAGAATTTCAAAATCTCCAAATTCTATTTATTTTTTTTAGATTCTTTAATTCTTTTTAATTCTTTATTAGTTATTAGTTAGTTATTAGTTAGATTATTTATTAGTATTAGAATTCTTTATTCATTCTTAAATTCAAAATAAGATTAATAAGTAATAAGGTAATAAGATGAATATATTAAATTCAAATAATATTTAAAATAATATATTAATATCTAAATTCTTAAATATTTCTTTTTTTATTATATAGAGTATTCTAATTTTATTATTCTATATTATAAATTAGAATTATATTATTAGAAATTCGAATTATATTCTAATTATCTATTATATATATTATATAAATAGAGATAAGATAGAAATATCAAATTAAATAAATAAAAAAGAAAGGGCCCCTTTCCTTTTAATTGGGGAGAGATGGCTGAGTGGACTAAAGCGTCGGATTGCTAATCCGTTGTACGAATTTTTCGTACCGAGGGTTCGAATCCCTCTCTTTCCGTTTTCATCAAAGATTTGGTATCTTATTTACCTTTTTTTTTTTGAATTTATAGAACGGAGTCTCTTTTGTTTCTTTTCTTTGTTTGTTTGAATTTTTTTATTAACAATATTGATTATTATAATATTAGAATATAATTAATATAATTAATATAAATAGAATATAATTCTTTTTTTTTTATTTCTTTTTTCATTTTTGAAATATTTAAAATAGAATAGAAATATTGATTTCTAATTTTTTTATATTTAGAATTTTAAAAAGTTCAAATTGAAAGATGAAAAATGGATAATAAGAATATTTCAAAATAAAGCACAAGCAAGGAAAACACAGAAAACAAAAGAATAAAAAATCATATTTTTTATTCTTCACGTCCCGGATTACGTCCTGGATCGTTAGATAGGAATCCGAAGATGAAAAGAGAAACAAAGAATATCACTACCGTGTAAACAAAAAGTTTTAGAGTAAGCATTACACAATCTCCAAGATCATAAAAAAAAAAAAAGAAAGAGAATAGATTCTCCTATAGTACACATGAGGATTCACACTGTAAAACTTATCTGATCTTAGAAATCAAGATTATTCAAATGTTCGAATCTTTTTTTTTTTTCGAATAAATTATGAATCTTTCTAGGACAGTATTAGTATTCAAATTAAGGATCTCATCGAAAACTTACAGCAGCTTGCCAAACAAAAGCTAAGAGAAAAAAGAGTACAGGTATTACTGGCATAATATCGACAATTGGATTCAAAAAAGCATAGGCTTCAGGTAATTTCGCGAAGAAAAAACTACTTGAATAAAGAGCAGAGTTAATACAAATACAGACCAAACTAAAGATATTAAGCATAACAAACATTTTGTTCTTTAAGATAATTGTATTTTTTCTTTTTGTGAATTCAATTAAAAAAATTCAAATTAAGTTAATATTATTAAGTATTAAGATTCAGTTTATATTTGAAGTTTATATTATTATTAATATATTATATTATTATATTCTGAATTTTCTAATAAATGGATTTGAAATTTTATTTCTTTTTTTTTTAATATTAATAATAATTTATAGTATAAATCTTAAATGAAATAAAAAAATGGAATATTAATTAAATAAGAAATTCATTATTATTATTTTTTTATTTCATTAATATTAAGTATTAAGAAATCCAAAAAATGAAAAATCAAAATAATAAAATAATAAAAAAATGGAATTAATTAAAAATAAAATGATGAATCAAATAACAAAAAGTAGACCAAAAAAATCCTTCTTTGATTTGAACTTATCAAATTAAAAATCTTTCCATTCTGAAATAAAAATAAATAAAAAATAGAAGAAATCAGACTTTCATGCAATATCTTAATTGAATTATATGTAATGATCAATAATTTCAGTTTCGTTCTATATCTAGACATATCAAAATTCTAGCAACAATTTATTCTATAGATATTTAGATATTTGGACTGGAATTGACGAACAACCAATATCAATAATAGTGTTTAGTAGTGTCGAATAGAAATAAAAATGGGGCGTGGCCAAGCGGTAAGGCAACGGGTTTTGGTCCCGCTATTCGGAGGTTCGAATCCTTCCGTCCCAGAGCATATCCATTCATGATATATATCATATCTGAATACAAATTATATATCATAATCAAGATTGCCCTTTTTTGAGAAACCTTTTGTTTAAGAGTATATAATATTGGGTAGAATGTGATTCTTCTTTTTTTTTTTAATGATTCATCTCTAAATCGAGTCACTTTGAAAATGTAGATTAAAAAAGAACTTCTTTTTTTTTATTTGTATTGTATATGTATATTCCAATTTTATATTATTATTTTAATTTAATAAAATAGAAAAAATATTAAAAAAGATTTATTATTTATATATTTAGAATTTATATTTATAATATATTTATCTATTTCAAAATAGATTTCATATTGAATATTAATTCATAAATTTTTTAATTTTAATTGGATTTTGATAATAAATCAAAATCTTCTATTAAAATATAGATATAGAATTAGAATTCTATATTCTATTTATTTTTTAGAAAAATAGAGATTAAAAATATTCTTATTCAAAAAATAGAAATAGAATATAAATTATATTCCTACAATATCGAATTCATTTGATTTTTTTTTTATTTCTTTAAGAAATCTTCCATTCATATAGAAGGAGAAGGAAAAAATATGGATTCTTATGGATCGATTGAATCAATGACTATTCATGATTTCAGAATTGAATCAATTACATGCCGGCTCCAAACTAGAGGAATGTTATGGTAAAACTTCGTTTGAAACGATGTGGTAAAAAGCAACGTGCGACTTGAAAGACATGATTACATTAGCCGTGGATTCTTATATCCACCATTTTTTCTATTATATAGAAATGAAGGTGCTCTTTCTCGACATCGTTTGTTCTATTCCACTCGAATTTCTTTTTTGGGGGGAGGAGGGAGGGTTTGATGATGGAAATAGTACATGATGGAGCTCGAGTTGATTCATTTCTCAGGGGCAAGTTTCTAGGGTTAGTGAAAATTAATAAGTTCCAACAACTTCGTAAGTATATTTTCGCTATAGAAATAGAAAGGATCCAATTCGAGCAAGTTAAAAAAAAAAGTAAAATTTGTTGGAATTGGTAAAACTATTTCGATCAAAAGTGGATCTGGGGGAATCAACCATCTATTTGTACGATTCTTTGATGGAAAGAAATAAGAAATGGGTATGTTGCTGCCATTTTTGAAATGATTAAAGATCCTCGAAATAATGTCTAAACCCAATGATTCAAGGAAAAGCTAACGGATCGTGGAACAAGTAAATACCTTTTTCAATTGTCTCAACAACTATATTACACTGACTGAAGACAAAAAATGGATTCTAAAGAAAGCTAAGGAGACAGACAAGAAAGGGGGTAGAGACCGCTCATGAAATAAAATACCTAACTAAAGGTTTTGTTTTCCTTTGAGTTATTTGAGAGTTATCCAACTTGAGTTATGAGGTTGCGAATACGAGTGATTTTTTTGGGGAAAGAATAGAAAAAGTATTTCATTTTAATCATAGTCTAATTGATTTGATGATTTTTTGAATCTATTTGACATCATAATTCTATACATAAACATAATTTCGAATTTTCTCGAGCCGTACGAGGAGAAAACTTCTTATACGTTTCTAGGGGGGGTGTATTGTTTATCTATATCTATCCCAATGAGCCGTTTATCGAATCGTTGCAATTGATGTTCGATCCCGAAGAGAGGGGAGAGATCTTCGGAGAGTGGGTTTTTATGATCCGATAAAGAATCAAACCTATTTAAATATTCCTATTATTCTATATTTCCTTGAAAAAGGCGCTCAACCTACAGGAACTGTTCAGGATATTTCAAAAAAGGCGGGTGTTTTTATGGAACTTAATCCTCATCAACAAACGAAATTCAATTTAAATTAAGTATAAATTAAGTAATAAATTCAATTATTTTAATTAAATTTGATTTAATTATATATTATATATTTTATTCATTTTCATTTTTTTTAATTATATAATTAATTCTATATCTATATTTATATATATTTTTCTATTTTTTTTTTCTTAGTATTTATTATTTTATTATTCATTTGTAATTTGAATTAAATTCAATTGGATCTCAATTGGTATTTATTCTATTTAATATTTCAGTTTTTTTATTTTGAATTCGTTTATTTTCTTCATTGTATTCTTTTTTCAACATTAATATTAATATTGACAACAGTGTATCAAACAAATATAATCCGATCGTGAATAAATGGATCCTTTTATTCCCGTTCCATAGGATTTTTTTTGTTTGATGGGTTTGTTGGATTTTCTGTGATAGAAAGAAGAAAAGAAGTTCTTTAATAAAAAAAAAAAAAAAGAACTTCTTTTCTTTCTTTATTTCTTTTTCTTTATATTCTATATCTATATTATTATTTAATATTCTAATATAATAAATCTACTTTATTATTAATAATCTAATATTTCTTATTAATAATCTAAATTATTAATAATATAAAAATTTAGAAAAATCTCTTTCTATTTATAACTTATAATATTATATAATATTAATATAATAATAATATATATAAATATAAAATAGTATATAAATATAAAATAGAATATAAAATCGAATTATATAATAGAATAAATATAATCAAAATATAATAATATAATAGAATATATAAATATATAATAATAAATATATAATAATAAAAATATTCTAATCTAAATTCTAAATTGGAATATATAAATATAAATAATTAAAAATAAAATAAATGAAAAAAAAAAAGAAGAATGTCTAACGTATAACATAGGCGACAAAGAGGCAGTCTATAAATTGTTATTTTCTTTTTTTATCTCTTATCTGAGTGTTATCTGAGAAAATCTCTTGTATTTTAATCTGATCTGAACATAAAAATGTTCAGAATCGATTCCACTTCGACATTTAAAATCTGTTTTCTGTATTCTGGATTTTATATTTAAATGGAATATTATTTTTTATTATCCAATTCCATCTTTTTATTTATTTTGATTGCGGTTGTATCTACACATCTTATTAGTTTATTTTTTAGTTTCTTTTTTTAGGGTTGCTAACTCAATGGTAGAGTACTCGGCTTTTAAGTGCGACTCCAATTTTTACACATTTCTATGAAGCAATGGATTCGTCTATACCATCGGTAGAGTTTGTAAGACCACGACTGATCCAGAAAGGAATGAATGGAAAAAGCAGCATGTCGTATCAATGGAGAATTCTAAGAATATCTCATTTTTATTGGATCGGGCCCAAATCCATGTTTGTATTCTTGGCTCGCAACAAAAGAAATTCATAGTTGGGTTGAATTAATAAATGGATAGAGTTTGGTGGCTCCAATTATAGGGAAACAAAAAGGAACGAGCTTTTGTTTTGAATTTGAATGATTCCCCCATCTAATTATACGTTAAAAATTTAAATATTAGTACTTGATGGGGGAAAAGCTTTTCCCATGAATGGATTATTTATTTTTGTTATGAATCCTAACTATTAGTATTCTCCATTATAATTAGATTATGGGGTGGCGATAAATGTGTAGAAGAAAGAGTATATTGATAAAGATCTTTTTTTTTTCCAAAATCAAAAGAGCGATTGGGTTGAGAAAATAAAGGATTTCTAACTATCTTGTTATCCTAGAACGAACATAAAACAATTAGATGGAAAAAGCGAGTAGAGAGAGTCCGTTGATGAGTCTTACTTGTTTTCTAGGTATCTATTTCTTTTTTATTAGAATAGAATACCCTGTTTTGACTGTATCGCACTATGTATTATTTGATAACCCAATAAATCCTCGATCCTTGGCCCAAATCAAATTTCAAAAAATGGAGGAATTTCAAGTATATTTAGAACTAGATAGATCTCGTCAACATGACTTCCTATACCCACTTATTTTTCGGGAGTATATTTTTGCACTTGCTTACGATCATGGTTTAAATAGTTCCATTTTGGTGCAAAATCTAGCTTATGACAATAAATCTAGTTTACTAATTGTAAAACGTTTAATTACTCGAATGTATCAACAGAATCATTTGATTATTTCTGCTAATAATTCTAACAAAAATCCATTTTGGGGGTACAACAAGAATTTGTATTCTCAAATAATATCAGAGGGGCTTGCCGTCAGTGCGGAAATTCCATTTTCCCTACAATTAATCTCTTCCTTAGAGAAGGCAGAAATCATAAAATCCTATAATTTACGATCAATTCATTCAATATTTCCTTTTTTTGAGGAAAAATTTCCATATTTCAATTATGTGTCAGATGTACAAATACCCTACCCTATACATCTGGAAATCTTGATTCAAACCCTTCGATACTGGGTGAAAGATGCCTCCTTCTTTCATTTATTAAGGCTCTTTCTTTATGAGTATTGTAATTGGAATAGTCTTATTACTCCAAAAAAAAGGATTTCTACTTTTTCAAAAAGTAATCCAAAATTTTTCCTGTTCCTATATAATTTTTATGTATGTGAATACGAATCCATCTTTCTTTTTCTCCGTAACAAATCTTCTTATTTACGATTAACATCTTCTGGAGTCTTTTTTGAACGAATCTATTTCTATGCAAAAATCGAACATTTTGTAGAAGTCTTTGATAAGGATTTTCCGTCCACCCTATGGTTCTTCAAGGACCCTTTCATTCATTATGTTAGATATCAAGGAAAATCCATTCTAGCTTCAAAGAATACGCCCTTTTTGATGAAAAAATGGAAATACTATCTTATCCATTTATGGCAATGTCATTTTTTTGTTTGGTCTCAACCAGGAAAGATCCATATAAACCAATTATCCGAGCATTCATTTTACTTTTTGGGCTATTTTTCAAATGTGCGGCTAAATCCTTCAGTGGTACGGAGTCAAATGTTGGAAAAGTCATTTATAATGGAAAATCTTTTGAAAAAGCTTGATACAAGAATTCCAATTATTCCTCTAATTAGATCATTGGCTAAAGCAAAATTTTGTAATGTATTAGGACATCCCATTAGTAAGCCAGTCTGGGCCGATTCATC